TTTCGATATGGATCCTTTAAATATAAACTTTAATGAACAGAGTCGAGAAAATAATCTATTTTTTTTGTAAAAAAATAGATTATCAATCGATTTGATAATAATGCAAGGATTACCCAGTAATCCGTCTTGCTCTCACTAAAGTGATATCCATATAGATATCTATATATCACTTGTGACTTTCTTTGTTACAAAACAAAAATTTGAATCTAAAATTCAAATGATTAAAATGAAATCATAAGAAGGAATATGTAAGCTACCCACTTGATTTCCATGGGATTGTAGTTCAATTGGTCAGAGCACCGCCCTGTCAAGGCGGAAGCTGCGGGTTCGAGCCCCGTCAGTCCCGGCGGATTCAATACATCAACTCCCCTTTTTGTTTCGGGGCAAGGGGATGAAAATGGTTTCATTTATCTTTTTGTTTTATTTTTCTTTTTTCATAAAGCAAAAGTCGATTATTTTAACTAGGGTAGAGAGACATATGTAAATTAATTATAATTATTGAGAGCATTCAACACTTCAAGAAAGAGATACTGTATGGGGTTTCCGCTTTTTGTCAACTGATCTCCCATTAATTCGTGTAGGAAAATGGAATAGGATAGCGTATAATACATTTGCCAAGAGTACCTATATATACTTTTCTTTCTATGAAGTCAAGGAATTTTCAATAGTTCGAATCCAACCAAGGAAAGAGGATATTTTAAAAATAAAGATAAAATGCGTCTTCCCTAATGAATATGCTCTTTTTAAAGATTAGAGTCGATGTTGAAGAAAAAACTCGTAAGAAAAATTAACGAGTTAATTTTTTGGAATATTTTCTTTTTTTTTACTGGGACTCGTCTTTGTCACATTTCCTTTCTTTGTTTTCCAAAATGATGATAGACCCTTTAAATTTTTTTTAATTTCAAATTGAACTTCGTACTTTTTGTCTCTATTTGATTTCTATTGTTTATTTAAGGTTCTTTAGAAACTATTTTTGTAAAGAATCGAAGTAGAAAAGGTTTTTTTATGATACTTCATCAGATGATTGTACAAGGAAAGTAAACTACTAGGTTGTAGAAAAGAAAGCCGGGAAAAAGAATCATAAATCAATATTTTTTGATTGGATCAGGAATCTCATTATGTATTCGGTGTGGATAAAAGATCTTCCTATGTTATACTATTAAATTCTTGACGATGAATCGATTTTAGATTTTATAGCTCCGATATTGTTATTCATGATATTTCTTTCTTCATTCGATATCATCGAAATCTAATTCATCTGAGTGAGTTTACAAGCGAAAGATTTCTCATCTCTATGGGATTAAATCCCGAGATATTCCAAAGAAAAAAAAAAATAATAATAACCGATTAAATTATGGAAGTAAATATTCTTGCATTTATTGCTACTGCACTCTTCATTCTCGTTCCTACTGCTTTTTTGCTTATAATTTACGTAAAAACGGTTAGTCAAAATGATTAATTTGAATACAATTTTACTATGAATGAAAAAAAAAGATTTCAATTTCTCGTCTTAAATGAAAGGAATGCATTAGACTCAGTAGTAGTATCCTAAGGGGCCCGCTAGTATGGTAGAAAGAGATCTCTTTCTACCATACTAGCCGTTTTGGTTATTGTAATGTATAAAGATACAAGTAAAATATCTTAATATAAAGGAATCCACCTATATCTCTCTTTTTCTTTATATTTATAAACGTCAATATAAATTAAATAGAATATGAAATGTATGTACATACTTTCTCAATTTCATTTGTTTGTTTGATCCATTTAATACAGATAATCCCAATTCGATGGAAGCTTCTTCAGATTTCGAAAGGGGTTACCCCATGAATGGTTAACCGTGTAAACCCTGATATAAAACTAGAAAATGAGTCAATAAAACAAAACATAAATCAAATTTCTAAAAAAAAATCTTAAAAAAAATTGCCGAACGGTATAGAAAACTCAAACAATTGATACAGGTTGATAGAGTTTGATTATTACCGCAATTAGAAGTATTTCTAGAGTCCACTTCTTCCCCACACTACGAGAGAGAGGGAAAATGTAAAAACTACCATTAAAGCAGCCCATGCGAGACTTACTATATCCATGTGAATTCTGTCCCCTATTTCTATGAATATGAAGAAACTATTCCATTATTGTTCACTAATAATAGTGAAATCACTGGTGCAGAGTCAAAAAAAGGGAGAGGTATTTGGTCACCATTGATGAACTACTCCAAAAAATCCACTTATCTTATTCTTATAATGAGTTATTCTTATTATAGAATTTCTAGTAGAATCGACAAGATGTAAACACAAGCAAACGGACACTTTTCGAAGTATCCAAGGAATCTGACTCACATGTAGAAAGAATAAGACTTTTTCTTTCTTTTATCGTTTTTTATTTTTTTTTTGAAGTAAAATGAAAGGCAATTCTTCATTTAATCTAATATTGATTGAATGTCTGAGCATTCCGAGACTTTCATGAGTCTGTATCCAAAGTATCTTAGGTCCTTTCCAAAACTATTCATTCCCTCTCTGGCTATCCAATCTAATTGAAGACTCAGTAAGTGGAACTAAATTAGTAGTGGCAAGTAAAGATTTACGGATTTCCCTACACTACTTTAAGTTTTCCTTGAATCTGATAGGCAAAACTTTAGGTTAGAGAATAGAACCTCGAGAGCCAGGGGCTTAGAATAACGAAAAGAAAGTATCAAGAGTCTTTTCCTACGTTTGTTATAATAGGGGATTTACAGTCTGTTGTTGAGGCGGCACCCGGATTTGAACTGGGGAAAAAGGATTTGCAGTCCCCCGCCTTACCACTCGGCCATGCCGCCAAAACCATAGAAACTAGATTCCAATTTTCTTTTTTTTTTTTTCAACTCCGAAAAAAATCTATATATAGATTTTTTTATTTTCAGTCACAAAATATAGAATCCAGTACAAACCAGAACCATTAACTATTGACTGTAAATTCATGACCATTTTTGAATTAAAATTCAAATCTACATTTTTTTATTTCTAATAATATTAAGAAAATCATTAGAAATGGATTTATAACTACTCTATATTGAGTTTTTTCAATTAAAAAGAAATCTTCTTCAATTTCAATTATAACAGTAATGATGAGTATATGTAAACCCCAGAATCAGAACATACGTTATACAGTTATAGTTCTATAATGGGGTATTTTATCTCTCTAGGGATCAGTAATTCTCAATAAATTTTTATATTTCAATTTTTCATTGAATACCTTGAAGAGAAAATTTCCTTTTTGATAGAGCACAGCATGTGCTGTCCCAAATAGAACTAACTGTACCACAATAAAAGAAGAAAAAGAGACATATATATCTGTGCATTCTTTTTTATTTTAATAATAAAAAAAATTAATAAATAAAAAAACACAAGTTTTCTTACCTACTTCAATTCAATGATATTCTAACTATTCTATTCAAAATAGGTAAAAATCAATCTCTTTTCTGCAAATATTTTTTTGAACAATGAAATACAAATACATGAAAAAGTAACGTGGTTAAAAAAAAAGTTTTCTATTTATTATATGTTTATCTGCTCGAACAGATCCAATGATGAATACATTTTTTATGGTATGCAATCGAATTGGAATATGTAATATCATAGGTGAAAATGAAATTACTTTTTTTTTCTAGTCTTTACAAAACTACGTAAGTTCCAGTGGTATTTCTCAATTCTGTTCCATTTGGATCTATTTCTTATAAAAAATTCCAATTGAATCTAGTCTCCGTTCATACGTATTTCATACATTCCATATATCTTGGAGTTGGATAAAATTTCATGTGATTCAGTAAACAGAATAGAAATTCCATTATTGCTAGATCGAATTCTATGGATATGATTCGGTGAAGAATGAGAGATGGGATGGGATTTTTTCAATAAACGGATAAATGGGAAATTCAAAAAAGATGCTTGGGGATGGAAAAGAGGGAACATCTACAATACCCGGATTTAATCAGATACAATTTGAAGGGTTTTATCGGTTTATTGATCGGGGTTTAATAGAAGAACTTTCTAAGTTTCCAAAAATTGAAGATATAGATAACGAAATTGAATTTCAATTATTTGTGGAAACATATCAATTGGTAGAACCTCTGATAAAAGAACGAGATGCTGTCTATGAATCACTTACATATTCTTCTGAATTATATGTATCCGCGGGATTAATTTGGAAAACCAGTAGGAAGATGCAAGAACAAAGAATTTTTATTGGAAACATTCCTTTAATGAATTCCCTTGGAACTTCTATAGTAAACGGAATATACAGAATTGTGATCAATCAAATATTGCAAAGTCCTGGTATCTATTACCAGTCAGAATTGGATCATAACGGGATTTCGGTCTATACCGGCACCATAATATCAGATTGGGGAGGCAGGTTAGAATTAGAGATTGATAAAAAAGCAAGAATATGGGCTCGGGTGAGTAGGAAACAGAAAATATCTATTCTAGTTCTATCATCAGCTATGGGTTCGAATCTACGAGAAATTCTAGAGAATGTTTGCTACCCTGAAATTTTCTTATCTTTCTTGACCGATAAGGAGAAAAAAAAAATTGGGTCAAAAGAAAATGCTATTTTGGAGTTTTATCAACAATTTTCTTGTGTAGGTGGGGATCCAATATTTTCTGAATCCTTATGTAAGGAATTACAAAAAAAATTCTTTCACCAAAGGTGTGAATTAGGAAGGATTGGTCGCCGAAATATTAATTGGAGACTGAATCTTAATATACCTCAGAACAATATATTTTTGTTACCACGAGATATATTAGCAGCTGCCGATCATTTGATTGGGATGAAATTTGGAATGGGTACACTTGATGATATGAATCATTTGAAAAATAAACGTATTCGCTCTGTAGCGGATCTTTTACAAGACCAGCTCGGGTTGGCTCTGGCTCGTTTAGAAAATGTAGTTAAGGGAACTATCTCCGGAGCAATTAGGCATAAATTGATACCTACTCCTCAGAATTTGGTAACTTCAACTCCGTTAACAACTACTTATGAATCCTTTTTCGGATTACACCCATTATCTCAAGTTTTGGATCGAACTAATCCATTGACACAAATCGTTCATGGGAGAAAATTGAGTTATTTGGGCCCTGGCGGATTAACAGGGCGAACTGCTAATTTTCGGATACGAGATATCCATCCTAGTCACTATGGGCGTATTTGTCCCATTGACACGTCTGAAGGAATCAATGTTGGACTTATTGGATCTTTATCAATTCATGCCAGGATTGGTGTTTGGGGGTCGTTAGAAAGTCCATTTTATGAACTCGTTGAGAAATCAAAAAAAGCACGGATACGGATGCTTTTTTTATCACCAAGTCAAGATGAATATTATATGATAGCGGCAGGAAATTCTTTGGCTCTTAATCGGGGCATTCAAGAAGAACAGGCTGTTCCAGCTCGATACCGCCAAGAATTTTTGACTATCGCATGGGAGGAGGTTCATCTTCGAAGCATTTTCCCTTTCCAATATTTTTCCATTGGAGCTTCTCTAATTCCTTTTATCGAACATAATGATGCGAATCGTGCTTTAATGAGTTCTAATATGCAACGTCAAGCAGTTCCACTTTCTCGGTCCGAAAAGTGCATTGTTGGAACTGGGTTGGAACGCCAAGTGGCTTTAGATTCAGGGGTTCCCGCTATAGCCGAACACGAGGGAAAAATCCTTTATACTGACACTGAGAAGATCGTTTTTTCGGGCAATGGGGATACTGTAAGCATTCCATTAATTATGTATCAACGCTCAAACAAAAATACTTGTATGCATCAAAAACCTCAGGTTCGGCGGGGTAAATGCATTAAAAAGGGACAAATTTTAGCGGATGGTGCTGCTACAGTTGGTGGGGAACTCGCTTTGGGGAAAAATATATTAGTGGCTTATATGCCATGGGAAGGATACAATTTTGAAGATGCGGTACTCATTAGTGAGTGTCTAGTATATGGTGATATTTATACTTCTTTCCACATACGGAAATATGAAATTCAGACGCATGTGACAACCCAAGGTCCTGAAAGGATCACTAAAGAAATACCGCATCTAGAAGGCCGTTTACTCCGAAATTTAGACAAAAATGGAATTGTGATGCTAGGATCGTGGGTTGAAACGGGTGATATTTTAGTAGGTAAATTAACGCCTCAAGTGGCGAAAGAATCCTCCTATGCTCCGGAAGATAGGTTATTACGAGCCATACTTGGCATTCAGGTATCGACTTCAAAAGAAACTTGTTTAAAATTGCCTATAGGTGGTAGAGGTCGAGTTATTGATGTGAGATGGGTTCAGAAAAAGGGGGGTTCAAGTTATAACCCAGAAATAATTCGTGTATATATTTCACAGAAACGTGAAATCAAAGTAGGTGATAAAGTAGCTGGAAGACATGGAAATAAAGGTATCATTTCAAAAATTTTGCCTAGACAGGATATGCCTTATTTGCAAGACGGGAGACCCGTGGATATGGTCTTCAACCCATTAGGAGTACCCTCACGCATGAATGTAGGACAGATATTTGAATGCTCGCTTGGGTTAGCGGGAAGTCTGTTAGATAGACATTATCGAATAGCCCCTTTTGATGAGAGATATGAACAAGAGGCTTCGAGAAAACTGGTGTTTTCTGAATTATATGAAGCCAGTAAGCAAACAGCGAATCCATGGGTATTTGAACCCGAGTATCCAGGAAAAAGCCGCATTTTTGATGGAAGAACAGGAGATCGTTTTGAACAGCCTGTGATAATAGGAAAGCCCTATATCTTGAAATTAATTCATCAGGTTGATGATAAAATACACGGACGTTCTAGCGGACATTATGCACTTGTTACACAACAACCCCTTAGAGGCCGTTCCAAGCAGGGGGGGCAGCGGGTAGGCGAAATGGAGGTTTGGGCTCTAGAGGGGTTTGGTGTTGCTCATATTTTACAAGAGATGCTTACTTATAAATCTGATCATATTAGAGCGCGCCAAGAAGTGCTTGGTACCACTATCATTGGAGGAACAATACCTAAACCAGAAGATGCTCCAGAATCTTTTCGATTACTTGTTCGAGAACTACGATCTTTGGCTCTGGAACTGAATCATTTCCTTGTATCTGAGAAGAATTTCCAGATTAATAGGAAGGAAGTTTAATCGGAATGAATCACAAAATTTCTTATATGATCGATCGGTATAAACATCAACAACTCCGAATTGGATTAGTTTCTCCTCAGCAAATAAGTGCTTGGGCCACTAAAATAATACCTAATGGAGAGATAGTTGGAGAGGTCACAAAACCCTATACTTTTCATTACAAAACCAATAAACCGGAAAAAGATGGATTATTTTGTGAAAGGATTTTTGGGCCTATAAAGAGTGGAATTTGCGCTTGTGGAAATTATCGAGTGATCGGAGATGAAAAAGAAGACCCGAAATTTTGTGAACAATGTGGAGTTGAATTTGTTGATTCTCGGATACGAAGATATCAAATGGGATACATAAAACTGACATGTCCT